CGGCCATAAACTGGAGAGTCTTGACCAATTCGAAAGATCATTCGATGTAGTTGAAATAACTGAATTGGGGGTTGTTTGGTCAAGTAACGGAAACTCAATCAAATTCATAACTGTCTCAATGTAATTTTTTCCTTCCTTTTTTTTTTTATTGTCTGAATACTCAGTTAAGACCATTCCAACGCTCCCTTTCGCCATGCATAAACTGAACCCACAATTGGGATAAGCACGAAAATTAAAGCTTCGATAAATACAGATACACCCAATACATCGAAACTCATTGCCCATGGATAAAGAAAGACCGTTTCAACATCAAAAACAACAAAAACTAGAGCAAACATGTAATAGCGGATTCGGAATTGTAACCAAGCGTCTCCCATAGGTTCTATGCCCGATTCATAACTAGAGAGCTTCTCTGGTCCTTTACTAACCGGGGCTAAAACTCCTGAAATTACAAATGCCAAGATAGGAATAACGCTTGATATTATTAGAAATGCCCATAAAATATCATATTCGTGAAGCAGAAACATAAATGTACTCCTATTAATGTGGAATATGCTTAATTATTCGAGTTGGCATTGTCAATTCATCCAGAACTTGTTTTCCTAGGTGAAACAAGAATTTATTTTAATCAAATCAAAGTGTATAGTTCAGAGTTTGTTTGCTGCGTGGCATGTCTTGTTTAGAGATTCATCCAACGGAATCGGGATTCCGTTTTTGATTTTGATTCTATTTAGATATGGTGTAGAAATAAGGCGCTCTTACACAAACAAAACTCTCTCACTTTGTCTCGCTTTCTCTATTCTCTATAAAAAAATAGATATAAGATTAAAAAATATTAAATAAAAAAATTCTAAATAATAAAAATAATTTAATTAAATACTAAAATATACTAATCTAACCTAATAGAATATTCTATTACTAATGTAATCTAATGAATAGTAATACTATAACTATATTTCATAATTCTGAAACGTAATACTATGTTTTTGTTTTTTTCTTGATATTTCCTTATATTTATTTCTTTGTATTTTATATTTAGAAATATATATTTCTTATATAAATTATATGTAAATATATAATTTATGTAATGTATAAATAATAAAATGAAATAAGATAATGAAATATTATCAAAAAATAATATCAAACATAACATAGTTATTATCAAAACCAATAATTTTTGGGGGGTAAAAAATGTCTAGGGATTTCTAACATATTCGAAGTATTCTTTTCATTAAAATCCAGGTAAAGGATCGTCGTTGTTTCTATTGATTTTATACAAATACGAATACGTAAACACAATCTAATGCATCGAACGATTATATTTTCTTTATTTTTCTTGTCCTAGATTTGACACATACTGATCTGATTAGATCCATTGGAATGAATTATTGTTTTTATTTTCAGGTACCTATGTATTTACATGAATATGTGGTAATGCTTTCATTTCATTTCTATGAAACAACCAATGGTCTGGTCTGTCCAGTCTATAAACAAGTACTAATGAGGAAATGAAAACTATACTAAACAAAAATAGAATGTCTATACAAAAATAGACAAATAGAATGTATTAGGGCTATACGGACTCGAACCGTAGACCTTCTCGGTAAAACAGATCAAACTGATTATTATCGAAATGATTCGAACTGTTTCAAAGACCCAACATGCATTTTGTTTGTTGCATTGGGCTCTTTCATCAACTGATGTAAAGATCAGTTAGTCCACCATATTTTTTCTTTACAGGAAGATAATGAGCTGGCTCCATGTGCTCTGATTCATTATTTGTATTCAGATCTAGTAGCAATACCAAAGTGTTTCAAAGAAGGGTTACCTTGACTTAGGTCTGCCTTCGGCTTAGATCAACCTAAGTTAAATGGAGTCTCTATCGTTCCGCTGCAAGAGTCGAATATGAGACTTCATACACCTTAAAGTTCATAGGATGAAAGGAGGTTTTTTTGAAGCCCTTATACTCATTATGCCTAGCATTGAATGGGCTGGGTATTTACCTTATCAACTATCAAATCAATGACGGGTTCTATTTGATTTGGCACCTAAATTCGCACCAAAATCGGACCGAACCAAATATTTGTCATGCTATTGTTCTCTCGAATCTATGGAGTAAGACATTGATTTTTCAATAAGATCAACTATGTTCATTGCATAATAAGCTCCCTTGAAAAGCATTGGCGCACGTGTAAACGAGGTGCTCTACCTAACTGAGCTATAGCCCTTGTCATAGATATCTTAACATATAGATAATTTCTTGTCAAGATGGATATTTCCTAATCTCACATGATAACTCTTTGATCCGTTTACTGTTAACAGATTGGTATTGCTTAGAAATTATATTCTATCTATAATCCCCGAGGTGATGGGTCTTCTTTTGCGGTGATAAATTACCTACTTAACTCAGTGGTTAGAGTATTGCTTTCATACGGCAGGAGTCATTGGTTCAAATCCAATAGTAGGTAGAACTTATTAGATACCATTGCATTGACTCCGGTATCTAATAAGTTTTTCTACCCATCCTCCTTTTTTCGTTGTATCAGATTAGACTTGATTGTCTTCAATTGGCAGAATCTAAATGTGGTGTATAATAAAGAACTTCTAAAAAACTTCTTTTGATTATTTTGATGTATTGACTAGTAGGAAATAACATTGACAGCCTCTACTCGTGTCCTAGCTCGTCTGAGAGCTAGATTCGCTTCAATCACTTGTCTCTTACCCTCAGCTCTACTCAAGTTAGCTTCAGCTATTTTAAGAGTTTGTTGAGCTTCTTGCGGATCAATGTCAGTACTCATCTCCGCATCATTTCCTAAAATGGTGATCTCATTATTCCCTATTCTAGCAAAACCACCCATCAGAGCCACCGTTAACCATTGGTCGTTGAGGCGTATTCTCAAAAGACCTATATCTACAGCCGTGGCAATAGGGGCGTGGTTCGGTAATACACCAATTTGGCCACTATTTGTAGATAAAATGATTTCTTTCACTTCTGAATCCCAAATAATTCGATTAGGAGTCAGTACACAAAGATTTAAGGTCATTTCTTCAAATTGCTCTCCACTTCTAAGTTCATAGCTTTCGCGGTAGCTTCATCGATGTTACCCACCAAATAAAAAGCCTGCTCGGGCAGACCATCTAATTCTCCGGAAAGGATCAGTTGAAACCCCCTAATTGTTTCTGCAAGACCAACATATTTTCCTGGAGAACCAGTAAATACTTCTGCCACGAAGAAGGGTTGTGATAAGAAACGCTCAATTTTTCGTGCTCTTGCTACAGTTAAACGATCCTCCTCGGATAATTCATCCAACCCAAGAATAGCTATAATGTCCTGAAGTTCTTTGTAACGTTGTGAAGTTTGCTTAACTCTTTGCGCAGTTTCATAATGTTCCTCGCCAACGATCCGAGGTTGTAACATAGTTGACGTTGAATCTAAAGGATCTACTGCTGGATAAATACCCTTGGCAGCTAATCCTCTTGATAGTACGGTAGTAGCATCTAAATGTGCAAATGTAGTGGCAGGAGCAGGGTCGGTCAAATCATCCGCAGGTACATAAACTGCTTGGATCGAAGTTATAGATCCCTCTTTGGTAGAAGTAATTCTTTCTTGCAAAGAACCCATTTCTGTACTAAGGGTAGGTTGATAACCCACTGCAGAAGGCATTCTCCCTAATAATGCGGATACTTCTGATCCTGCTTGGACAAAACGAAAGATATTGTCGATGAATAGAAGCACATCTTGTTCATTAACATCCCGGAAATATTCTGCCATAGTTAGGGCAGTCAAACCAACTCTCATACGAGCTCCCGGCGGTTCATTCATTTGACCATAGACTAAAGCTACTTTTGATTCTGCAAGATTTTTTTCATTAATTACTCCGGATTCTTTCATTTCCATGTAAAGATCATTTCCTTCACGAGTACGTTCTCCTACTCCGCCAAATACGGATACGCCTCCATGAGCTTTGGCAATGTTGTTGATCAATTCCATGATGAGTACTGTTTTACCTACTCCAGCTCCCCCAAATAGTCCGATTTTTCCTCCACGGCGATAAGGAGCTAAAAGATCTACCACCTTAATACCTGTTTCAAAGATTGATAATTTCGTATCTAACTGTATAAAGGCAGGCGCAGATCTATGAATAGGAGATGTTGTGCGAGTATCTACAGGACCTAAATTATCAACAGGCTCTCCAAGAACGTTGAAGATTCGCCCGAGAGTAGCTCCGCCGACTGGAACACTTAGAGGAGCTCCCGTGTTAATCACTTCCATTCCTCTCATCAGCCCATCTGTAGCACTCATAGCTACAGCTCTAACTCGATTATTTCCTAATAATTGTTGTACCTCACAAGTCACATTAATTTGCTGACCGACAGTATCTCGACCCTTAACTACCAAAGCGTTATAAATATTAGGCATTTTGCCCGGGGGAAAAACGACATCCAGTACTGGGCCAATAATTTGAGCGATACGCCCTAGTTTTTTTTCTTCAAGTGTGGAAACCGCAGGGCTAGAAGTAGTAGGATTGATTCTCATAATTATAATAAAGTGAAATATGTCGAAATCCTTTTTGGAATAATACCAAATCGAAAATAAATGTCCGATAGCAAGTTGATCAGTTAATTCAATAAGAGATAAATGGGAGATAGCACTCGATTTAGTTGGTACCGCCCAACCGAATCCGATTCAATCGTTTACTCATTCAATGAGTAAATTTTCAAGTTCAGCCAATCCTTTTTTTTTCAAAAAAAAAATTGCAAGTAAATGAAATCGTGAATAAATGTGTTTCATTTCTCTATCATTATAGAAAAAAAGATCCATATTATATTACTTATGGAATTCGAACCCGAACTCGATTTATGATTCATTATTTCGATCTTATTGGCCTTTGTTCTTTATTTTTTATTTTTCATATAGATTTCCGTCTTTATATTATACCCTTTCGTAGATGAATTATGCTTATTTTCACATCTAGGATTTACATATACAACATATATTA